TAAAACTCAACGGTTACACCTACTTGTTCAACACTATACTTGGATTCTGCCCTTCGAAAAGGTACATCCGCTCTAACAATCCCGTCGCCGTCTACCAAAACGACTGGAAATGTTTCAAAAAAAGTGGGCATACGACGTACAAAAAGCTCACGCCCTTCTTTATCTCTAAAGATAGGATGTCCTAACCATCCTACCGCTATTCCATCTCCGTTATCCATTGAGCCTGCCCTAAATAATCCTCCTTTTGCCGGATTATTGCCGATATAATCATAAAAAGCTAATTTTTCAGGAATTTTAGACCAGACTTCTGATAAACTTTGATTTTCGGCTAGCCCGGCGCTAACTCTTCGATATATCTCTTGCTGGAAATAACCCTGATCCCATTGATAACGAGTGGGACCAAACAATTCGATGGGAGTAGTTGCTGAACCATACCACATAGTTCCAGCAACAACAAAAGCTGCAAAAAAGACAGCCGCGATACTACTGGAGAGTACAGTTTCAATATTTCCCATACGTAACCCTTTGTATAGACGTTGTGGCGGTCGAACGCTAAGATGGAATAGACCCGCTAATATGCCCAGTGTACCTGCTGCAATATGATGAGAAGCTATTCCTCCCGGAACAAAAGGATCAAAACCTTCCACGCCCCACGACGGATTTACAGGCTGTACTCTTCCCGTCAGTCCATAAGGATCGGACACCCATATTCCAGGGCCGTACAGACCTGTTACATGAAATGCACCAAAACCAAAGCAAGCCACCCCGGAGAGAAATAAATGAATTCCAAAGATCTTGGGCAAATCCAAAGAGGGTTTTCCTGTACGTTCATCAGAAAATATTTCTAGATCCCAATAGACCCAATGCCAGATAGCTGCCAAAAAGCATAAGCCAGAAAACACAATATGTGCCCCAGCTACACCTTCGTAACTCCAAATCCCCGGATTCGTTACAGTTCCTCCTGTGATACTCCAACCCCCCCACGAATTGGTTATTCCTAAACGAGTCATGAAGGGTATAACGAACATACCCTGTCTCCACATCGGATCAAGAATAGGGTCAGAAGGATCAAAAACTGCTAATTCATACAAAGCCATCGAGCCCGCCCAACCAGCAACCAGAGCTGTATGCATTATATGAACGGAAAGCAACCGGCCGGGATCATTCAATACAACGGTATGAACACGATACCAAGGCAAACCCATGGAAAATACCCCTTTATCGAAGAAAAATAGACACTACGTAACTTTATTGCATTGGAAAGGTTATACTATGACTATCCTATAGACTTCCCCTGTTCAGTAGATTACTTCCTAACAAGGGTTAGGATTCTATATTCTATTCGTAATAATGGAAGAATTCGGTTCGTAAGAACAAAGAGAAGCAGATTTATTCTATACTCGATAAGTACCAATATGCAATGGTGGATTGATACCATTTTCTATGAGTAAATGTGTCCATCCTTCATTTATCATTAGAAGGATCTATTCGTAAAAATTTTCCTTTATTTATTTTGTATTTCTTTCTAAATTTTTCTAATCTAGGGATAAAATAAATATGATAAAGTCAATATTATAAAGACAATAAAACCATATTGTTACGTTTCCACATCAAAGTGAAATATAGTATTTAATTCCTTTTTTCTTTCAATCCATGCCTATTGGTGTTCCAAAAGTACCCTTCCGAAGTCCTGGAGAGGAAGATGCATCTTGGGTTGACGTATAGTGCGACTTGTCAGATATATTGGGTCATATGGAATTTCCCCGTTCTCTCCCCCGACCGAGATATCCTCTGTTTCGCCCAAGAAAGATAAATTGAATCATCGAAAAATTGGAGCGTGAACTGCAATTAAATGCATTATTTGGGGGAATTCATAGAATTATATCAATTAGAATAATTTATGGTTGGCTTTGGCTGGACGAAAAAAATGAGGTATCCAGACTCCGTTTAGAAAAACCCACTTGGTAATATATTTATGATTACTACGTGTATCATAAATGATTATTTGTAAAGTCATAACAACAAGAAATGGTGATGGGAAGATTTGTCCTATATGTGCAAATCAAAATCGGGCGGATCTTTACCCGGAGTAGAGCATAAACCTAAAAAGATGAAAGAGGCCCATTCAGGAACAAGAAAATATCATCGCGATTTGGATTGAATTTCGATGAAAGAATACATCAATGAGAAGTAAATTCGATAAGTTTATTTACCCCTTTTTTTATATTATCAAAGAAGAAATCAAAATGCATCTTTTTTGAAAAATTGAAGAAAAAGTAAAAAGGTAGAAAAACTCGAAAAATAAAAGAAAGAGGGCTGGAATCTATACATTGATTCTTTTCTTCGCTATTTTTTTTGAACCGTATGCATCAAAAGGTGCATGTACGGTTCCTAAGGGATACAATTTTACCCTACTCAACCGACTTTATCGAGAAAGATTACTTTTTTTAGGCCAAGAGGTTGATAGCGAGATCTCGAATCAACTTATTGGTCTTATGGTATATCTCAGTATCGAGGATGAGACCAAAGATCTTTATTTGTTTATAAACTCCCCTGGCGGATGGGTAATACCCGGAGTAGCCATTTATGATACTATGCAATTTGTACGACCAGAAGTCCATACAATATGCATGGGATTGGCCGCGTCAATGGGATCTTTTATTCTTGTTGGAGGAGAAATTACCAAACGTCTAGCATTCCCTCACGCTTGGCGCCAATGAAGTTTTTTTATTTGAGAGAAAAAAGAAAACTATGCCTTCGCCATATGAATATTAAGTAATAATAGCATGGCACTTCGAATTCGATATGAATTTTTTTTTTATTTTTTTTTCAAAAGATTTGATTATGTATCGAGAGAGTAGTATGAGATAAAAGATATTTCCGACTTTCTCTTATCTATCGGAAGTCCAATTCAGCGTCACAAACTTATTTGTTTTCACACCGATGGGCTCTTAACAATATTTAAGTTATAAAAAAAGAGTGCGAAAAAAACCAAATTTTCTTTTTTGGTTAGCTCAAAAAGAAACTTTGGGATTGCTGAATCAAAGACAAAAAAAAGAATCCATTTTAAAATAGAAAGCAGCGGAGCCATCATAGTATTTTTGAACTTCTCCGAAAAAAAAAAAGAAGGGTGGCATTTTGATCGTTTACCCATCTGGGGTTGATAGATTCTATTTTTATCTTTCTTGAACGGGAAAGTAGGGGTTAATTTCATTATAGAGCCGTATGCAATGCATAAAAGATAATGCCCGTACGGTTGTTCAATTCTATCCTTTTTCCTATTTTTCTTTATCTTTCTTTTCTGTTTCTTTCATCACACCAGATAGAACTATTATCAGGGTAATGATCCATCAACCTGCTAGTTCTTTTTATGAAGCACAAACGGGAGAATTTATCCTGGAAGCGGAAGAACTGCTGAAACTACGCGAAACCCTCACAAAGGTTTATGTACAAAGGACGGGCAAACCTTTATGGGTTGTATCTGAAGACATGGAAAGAGATGTTTTTATGTCAGCAACAGAAGCCCGAGCTTATGGAATTGTTGATCTTGTAGCAGTTGAATGAAAAAATGGATTTTGTGCAAATCAGTGATTTGATATTTTATCTATGAGTTGACTATATAAATATTAAATAAAAAAAATCCGGTTAGGATCAATCTAAACCAGCCCATTATGTATATGACTCAACATGCCAACTATTAAACAACTTATTAGAAATACAAGACAGCCCATTCGAAATGTCACGAAATCCCCCGCTCTTCGGGGGTGCCCTCAGCGTCGAGGAACATGTACTAGGGTGTATGTGCGACTCGTTTAGATCATGAGCTGACACAAAAAAGCCAAGAAAACCGCTTCCAGTATGAATGATCAGTACCAGTGAATAGGATAGAATGGAAGAAGGGACTCCATTCACTATCTAAAAATAAGCAAATCTATCCTTCTATTGTGTAGAAAGTTTATGGTTTCCATTGGTGCAAATCCAATCACCTGAATTTAAGATGAGAAACAATTCTCCATTGGTAGCAAACGGTTATCCATTAAGCGGAAAAATCTTATTGAAATTCAAAAAAAAAACAGAAAAATGAAGTTATCGCTCGGTCAAGAACGGAGTACGAGGGTCAGCTACCCAGCAAACTTTCATAATTAAATACCGTTACTGTATAGGTGGGTCTCTTTGTGAAAGACCTATTACTGGATAATTCATGGGTAGAGCCAAAGAGTGTGGTGTGAACTATACAAGTTACCAATAACATTGATGAAATATTAAATGAAGCCAAAGGCTCCGGTGTATAGAGAAGACCTCGCCGTTTAAGAAGTAACCATAGAAACGAGGAAACCCACTATTTATTGATTTAATTTCTATTTCTTTTTTTTTGACACCTAGCAAAAGAAATTTTCCTATTTCTTTCATATTTCGCAGTAAAATACCAAAAAATCGTGGTCGGGAAGGTTATAGTAGCCAAAGCCATTGGAATTTTGATTTTATACATTGGAAAAATCCGTTTGGTTATTAGTTATTAATAGGCCAAGACGGGAAAAATAATAACTGAAAGAAAAAAATCAATTAGTTATTTGTCAAAATTTTATTTATTCAATGACTAGAGTTAAACGCGGATATATAGCCCGAAAACGTAGAACAAAAATTCGTTTATTTGCATCAAGTTTTCGAGGGTCTCATTCAAGACTTACTCGAACGATTACTCAACAGAAAATAAGAGCTTTGGTTTCGGCTCGTCGGGATAGGGATAAGCAAAAGAGAAATTTTCGTCGTTTGTGGATCACTCGGATAAACGCAGTAATTCGAGAAAAGGGAGTATCCTATAGTTATAGTAAATTAATACATGATTTATATAAGAGGCAGTTGCTTCTTAATCGTAAAATACTGGCACAAATAGCTATATCAAATAGGAATTGTCTTTATATGATTTCCAACGAAATCAGAGAAAAAGTGGATTGGAAAGAATACACCGAAATAATTTAAATGGGGTTCCCCGGAGAATG